GAAATGCCCGCCGTGGTGGAAAAATATGGGTACGTATATTTCCAGACAAACCCGTTACAGTAAGACCTGCGGAAACACGTATGGGGTCGGGTAAAGGATCTCCCGAATATTGGGTAGCTGTTGTTAAACCAGGTAGAATACTTTATGAAATGGGTGGGGTAGCAGAAAATATAGCTCGAAAGGCTATTTCAATAGCGGCATCCAAAATGCCTATACGAACTCAATTCATTCTTTCGTGATAGAAACGTATAACCAAAATAAAGAGTTCTTGGAATAAAAAAGCAATTGCAGGTTTCTTTTTTTTTTTTTTTTAAGCCCCTTTTGTTTTGCATTGAAAGAACAGATAAAAAAAATGATATGATTCAACCCCAGACCTATTTGAATGTAGCAGATAACAGCGGGGCCCGAGAATTGATGTGTATTCGAATACTAGGAGCTAGTAATCGCCGATATGCTCATATTGGTGATGTTATTGTTGCTGTGATCAAAGAAGCAGTACCAAATATGCCCCTAAAAAGATCGGAAGTGATCAGAGCTGTAATTGTACGTACTTGTAAAGAACTCAAACGCGATAATGGTATGATAATACGATATGATGACAATGCTGCAGTTGTCATTGATGAAGAAGGAAATCCAAAAGGAACTCGAGTTTTTGGTGCGATCGCCCGAGAATTAAGAAAGTTAAATTTTACTAAAATAGTGTCATTAGCCCCTGAAGTATTATAAGATAAGAACATCATCATCATATAGAGTTATAAGGTATAGTAGAGTATTTTGAATGATTAATAGATTGTGTCTCACGTATATACCTTTAATAATGTTACTTCATAACAAAAAATATCATGTTTATTATATCAAAATTTTGAGGAACCACAAATTTTAGTTCATTATGGGTAGGGACACTATTGCTGACATAATAACCTCTATACGAAATGCTGACATGCATAGAAAAGTAACGGTTCGAATATCATCTACTAGCATCACTGAAAGCATTGTAAAAATACTTTTAAGAGAAGGTTTTATAGAAAACGTGAGAAAACATCGGGAAAACAACAAAGATTTTTTTGTTTTAACCCTACAACATAGAAGAAATAGGAAGGGGCCATCTCAAACTATTTTAAATTTAAAACGGATAAGTCGACCTGGTCTACGAATCTATTCTAACTATCAAAGAATTCCTAGAATTTTAGGTGGTATAGGGATTGTAATTATTTCTACTTCTCGAGGTATAATGACAGACCGAGAAGCTCGATTAGAAGGAATCGGCGGAGAAATCTTGTGTTATATATGGTAATCCTTCGACTATCAAAATTAGATATGAAATTGATTATTTGTGAAAAAAAAAAAGATAAAGAGTTATCTAATATCACTCCTCCTCCATTAGTTGATATTTCAAGGGGGTTTTACCTGGAATGAAGGAACAAAAATGGGTTCATGAAGGTTTAATTACTGAATCACTTCCCAACGGTATGTTCCGGGTTCGTTTAGATAATGAAGATCTGATTCTAGGTTATGTTTCAGGAAGGATCCGACGTAGTTTTATACGGATACTACCAGGAGATAGAGTCAAAATTGAGGTAAGTCGTTATGATTCAACTCGAGGGCGTATAATTTATAGACTCCGCAACAAAGATTCGAACTCGAACGATTAGGTGATTTAAGATTACTTTTGGGGAGATACAAGCCGAGATTTTAAATGAAATTTCAAGAAACTTATTTTCTTCCACGAAGTAGATTAGGAATTAAGTTTAAGTTAAGGAATGCAAAATATGAAAATCAGGGCCTCTGTTCGTAAAATTTGTGAAAAATGTCGACTGATCCGTAGGCGGGGACGAATTATCGTAATCTGTTCCAACCCAAGACATAAACAAAGACAAGGATAATTTTTCTAAAAGGAACTCCCTAAAGGACCCCAAATGTACAAATAAAAATAAAAGATCTGTTTTAACATGAAATGGATATATCCATATATCTCTGACTCATATTTATGAGATGCTAAAATATGGCAAAACCTATACCAAGAATTGGTTCACGTAGGAATGGACGTATTGGTTCACGTAAAAGTACACGTAGACTACCAAAGGGAGTTATTCATGTTCAAGCAAGTTTCAACAATACCATTGTGACTGTTACAGATGTACGGGGTCGGGTTGTTTCTTGGTCCTCGGCCGGTACTTGTGGATTCAAGGGTACAAGAAGAGGGACACCATTTGCTGCTCAAACAGCAGCAGGAAACGCTATTCGTACAGTAGTGGATCAAGGTATGCAACGAGCAGAAGTAATGATAAAAGGTCCTGGTCTCGGAAGAGATGCAGCATTACGGGCTATTCGCAGAAGTGGTATACTATTAAGTTTCGTACGAGATGTAACCCCTATGCCCCATAATGGTTGTAGACCTCCTAAAAAAAGACGTGTGTAAAAATAAAGATTGAAGCGATTTCAAGAGAAATAAATGATTCAATGATCTCATCAAATAATATTACTATGGTTCGAGAGAAAG